CCTTATCTATGCGGAACTACGTGTCATTCAATCGAAAATTCTTGTAGTTGTAGTTATAAGGTGCTTTTCATTACTAGCTTTGGACGATCTGCTAAAGTGCGAGTCCGACGAGTTCGGTTCTACTAATTCAGGAAAGAGATTCTCGTATTCCCATAATTGGATTCGATACCAAATTTGGAAGTCCCCTTCTCTTGGTTCTAGAGTAAAAAAGGTTTTTTGTTTTTTGTGCGAATCCTTTCATTTGAAGGAATTGATTAGTAATACAATAACAGTAATAGATAGGATTCCCTGAACGAAAACAAACAATACAATAGTTGTACCAATCCACATTCCATTCCGGATACAACCATTGCTTCATTAGGGCTAAGGGTTCCTTCTTGAACGGTGGGACCCCAAAATATGGAAAGAAAAAATGTCGAACCTAAAAAGAAAAGATAATAGAATTACTAGTCTTATAGTTGTCAAAAAAGAAAATAGAAAAGAAAGATTTTCTTTCTTCGAGCGACCGTGTGATACTTTTTTTCTCATTCGAGATATTATGTGTGATTAAAGAACCTACTATTTACTTGAATCAGGTAATAAGGTGTTATAAGGTCGTTCGTTCCAAAAGAGAAACTCGATTTGATACAGTTGAAAAAGAAATGATCAAAATCGAAACGATTTGCAAATTTTATTCCACAGTAATTCAAAGTAAGTTTCATTTGTGAATGTGAATGAAATTCCGCGACAAAGTTCTTATTCCTAGTCCTTTACTCAGAAGTTTCTGAATGAAAATGAATCTGTTGATTTGCAATCGGGGAATCGGTAGATGTCACAGATGATCGATCCAGCTTTTTTTTATCCCGCCCTATCTTTGTTAGGGCCCCCCAGAATCACTGATGAATCAAACTGAAATTGGAACAGATTTTGTCAATTGGTATTTTTTCGTATCCTCCTATCTTTCAAAAGCAGAAACTTAGGTAAGTGTTTTAGAACCATATGTATAAAAAGACCGTATCTCTTTTAGCTCCTTCATGCCTACTATAACTAGTTATTTTGGCTTTCTATTGGTGGCGTCAACTATAACCCCGGCTCTATTTATTGGTCTGAGTAAGATACGACTTATTTGAAATGAATTGAATGAACAATTCTGTTATAAATATAAAAAGAAATGTTTCCGCGGATTCGAGAGTGCCTTTCCGCAGTAATTGTCCATTTTTGCTTGATGAGATTCGTGGTCAATTCGGATGAATATTTAAGGATCGATATTCCCTCTCTCTTTTTCCCTTTTCAAATAAATCGAAATGATTGAAGTTTTACTATTTGGAATCGTGTTAGGTCTAATTCCGATTACGTTGGCTGGATTATTCGTAACTGCATATTTACAATACAGACGCAGCGATCAGTTGGACCTTTGATTAAGTAACATTAACATCTCGTTTTTTGATTGACCTCCTGCGGACTCAAAAAAGGAGTAGTCGAATTCAGGTTGCTGTTCAAGTTAGTGAAGTTATTTCACTCGAATTCGACCTAAGAAGAACGGAATCGCGCTCTGTAGGATTTGAACCCACGACATCGGGTTTTGGAGACCCACGTTCTACCGAACTGAACTAAGAGCGCTTTCTTATCACCATCGATAAGACCGCAAAGAAAAGGATTTTTTTGTACCTTCCCACACCGTATGTATATATACATATAGTATCATAAACAAAAAGACTCTCCAAATTCACTTGATCTCAACGGACCTCTCGTTACTGCCCATAGGAGAAAGAATAGCTAGGGATGACAGGATTTGAACCCGTGACATTTTGTACCCAAAACAAACGCGCTACCAAGCTGCGCTACATCCCTTTCAATTGGTATATAGTGTCATTGTATAGAATCTCTGTCTTGTTGTCCACATCATTATTTCCTCATTGAGAGACAATCTATCTTGCCATTTCTTCTTTTTGGCCTCATAGACCACGTGGAACCTATCCAATTTTATAATTTTATAAATAGAAAGAATTATATGTATATTAATACTAAAATAAAAGAATTCGATTCTATAGATAGATCTATAGATAGATATGAAACCTCACGTATAAGAATACTTATCAGTAACACAATACTCAGGAAGAGTGGGACGCCCTTTTTTCGTTTTAAGGAAAGGGAAATTTTAGTGTTATTGCCATTGATTAGGTCATGGTATATTTCAGTTTTTGTTAGGGATTCCGCGTACAATTAAAATACAAGCGATCCTTAACGACCTATGCATCTGATCATATATGTATTCCAATAAAGAAGGAAAATTTTCAATGCGCGATCTAAAAACATATCTCTCCGCGGCCCCTGTGCTAAGTACTCTATGGTTCGGGTCTTTAGCAGGTCTATTGATAGAGATCAATCGTTTCTTCCCGGATGCGTTGACATTCCCCTTTTTTCATTCTAGTTATTGACATGGGAAGGGATGAAGAAGATTAGCGATAGAATCAATTCTCTGGGACTAATAGCTCTTCCTTTCTCTCTTTCTTTGTTTTCTTATTTTTTGAGGATAAAGAAAGGAGGACATAAAAAGAATCAAAGTGGATCCAACCTCGGCGAAACTCGCGATTAGGCTCGAATTCATAGAGGGAGTACGAAAATAGAAATAATGGATCTAGTGTACCAAAATCATACAAGATACTTAACTGAAATACTCTATTGGGATTCGAAATAATTGAGAGTTAAAAATCATTGTATTACTTCTTAATATTATGCTATTGATTGCAACGAAGTTGTTCCTAATCGGATTTCAGGTTAGCCACTTCTATTTTTTTCCTTTTTTTCTTCGTTTCGCATTGAAACTAGAAGAGTTGAGTGAATCCAAAATGCAAAGGAGGTTCATGGCCAAGGGTAAAGATGTCAGAGTCAGAGTTATTTTGGAATGTACCAGTTGTGTGCGAAACAGTGGTACTAAGGAATCGCCGGGCATTTCCAGATATATTACTCAAAAGAATCGACACAAGACACCTAATCGATTGGAATTGAGAAAATTCTGCCCCTATTGTTACAAGCATACAATTCATGGGGAAATAAAGAAATAGATCGAACAGAACTGCCAGCTTTCCCAGGAACAAGAACAAATTACATATAATATATATAAACAAATCAAATCCTATTTCGGTCGTATCCCAAATTCGAATTCAGAAATAGGATTTTAGAGATAAGGACTAAATACCATGGATAAATCCAAGCGACCCTTTCTGAAATCCAAGAAACCCTTTCTGAAATCTAAGGGACCCTTGCTGAAATCCAAGAAACCCTTTCTAAAATCGAAATCCAAGCAATCTTTTCGTAGGCGTTTGCCCCCAATTGGAGCGGGGGATCGAATTGATTATAGAAACTTGAGTTTAATTAGTCGATTTATTAGTGACGACGGAAAAATATTATCTCGACGAGTGAATCGATTGACTTTGAAACAACAACGATTAATTACGCTTGCTATAAAACAAGCTCGTATTTTATCTTTGTTACCTTTTCTTTATACCAATAAAAAAGAGAAACCATTTGAAAGAACAAGACCCAAGTCAATCCCTAGGGCGCAAAATCAAAAAAAAGGTCCTAGAACCAGAAAAAAAACAGGCCTACAGCCACAATGGAATAAAAGGAATCAAAATTCCAATCTTTCACCCAACTAGGGGAGGGTCTATGTTTTGTTCGAAAAATGAGAGGACCCAAGGATTGTCACGTCGGAAGAAACCAAAAAGAATCCGAATCGGGGAAGAAAAAGAAGAAATATTGCATTTTTTTTTAGTGAATCGTGCTCGTTCATTTTGACTACCTTATCCTATTCATTTATACTCCACCTTCCCGGAGTTCATTCTCCGGGGAACGCCATTTTCATCCCTTGCTGAAAAAAAAATCTTAGAAAAGTAATGAGCTCATTGGAATTTATGGAATTGGAAATCATGGAAAGACAATTTCGATTTAATATAGCGATTTGCGCTAGTATTTTTCGATTCAGAAGCGAGTGCTTCTTGTGGAGATTGTGTATAAATACACTATAACTATAGAATACCTTGATCTCACGAATTACTGCATTTATACGAGTGATCCACAAACGGCGAAAATCTCTCTTTTTCCTGCTTCTATCCCGATGAGCAGAACCCAAAGCTCTCGTTGTCTGTTGATTCATAGGTCGAGTAAGTCTGCGATGGGCCCCTCGAAAAGTTGATGCAGATAGACGCATTTTTGTTCTACGTCTCCGAGCTATATATCCTCGTTTAATTCTGGTCATTGAATCCACTGAAACTTTGATGAATAACTAATTGCTTTCTTTTCTTTCAGTCATTCTTTTTTTCTCCCCTCCCGGTCTATTAATAACAAAACGGATTTTTCCGATGTATAAAAAAAAATTCCAATGGCTTTTGCTACGATGACCTTCCCAACCACGATTTTTTCCAGGCATTTCACTTCGAAATACAAAATGAGATTGATCAAAAAACTAGTCAAAGTTAATTTAAGTAAGAAATATAAATGAATAAAAAATAGTGGGTTCCATCGTTTCTATGGTTACTTTTTAAACGGTGAGGTCCTTTCTATACACCGGAGCCCCTTCCTTATTTAGTAACTTGTATAGTTCACACTTTTTGGCTCTACCCATGAATTATCCAGTAATAGGTCTTTTCACAATAAGATCTACCTATACAGTAACGGCATTTAATTATGAAGGTTGGTTAGGTAGCTGACCCTGTGAGTCCGTTTTTGCAAGAGTAAGAGCAGTATTTTTATGCTTCTTAAATAAGATTTCCCCCGCTTAATGGATAACCATTTGCTACCAATGGGGAATTGCTTCTCATCTCCACTTGAGGTGATCGGATTTATACCAATGGAAACCATAAATTTCATACACAATAAAGGTCTTTTTTTTTAGACAGTGATTGGAGTTCTTCCACTCTATCTTATTCATTGGTTTTATCCTATTCATTGGTACGGATCTTTGATACTCTAAAAATTGTCTCCTTTCTTTTGGTTCAGTTCATGATCTGAACGAGTCGCACATACACCCTAGTACATGTTCCTCGACGCTGAGGACATCCCCGAAGAGCGCGGGCTTTTTTGACAGTTCTGATTGGCTGTCTTGGGTTTCTAATAAGTTGTTTAATAGTTGGCATGCTGAATTATATACAGAATGGGCTGGTTTAGATCGATCCTAACCATATGATTCTAATTGGAGACTTGACCCATTTTACCTCGGTAAAAAGAGGGAAACTCACAAATTAGATTCTAGTTCATTTGCCCCTGGTTCCATTCTTGTCTTTCAAAATCAACAATTGGTGTCATGGACTCTTCGCCCAGGGGTAGTTCCTCCCTAGATGAACCCCTAAATTCTATGAAGTGGGAAGTGGGGCTTTTTTGGGGGAGGCACACTTGACAATCCCTGGGCAGAGGTCCCAACGAACTAGATAGAACCGACTAGGAGGTGGATTGGGTGGGGGTTGGTCGGTTCGAACCATGCCGTTTATCTTCATCCCTCAGGATGCCTTCGCACGATTTAGCGAAGTCCAAAGGGGAAGGTAAGGGATGGGTTAGAGGACCCTAAAAGAGGGGGCAACCCTTCCCCGTGGCCCAAGAGTGTCAGGGATAGCTCCTTCCTAGATCAACGAAAAAAAAAGTTCTCTGTTGGTGAAGGGGGAAGAACCAATGACTTTTTGAGCTGGCTGTGGTTCTTGTGGTTCCAGTGTAGACTGGTGCGTACATGTTCCGTCATTCCTACAGAATCAATAAGTCCAAGATGTTTGGCTTCCTCTGGTGTCATGAAAGCATCCCGCGTCATCCCCTGAAATACATTATATAGGGACTGTTTTGTTGTTTGGCTATAAAGCTTTCCGACTTCCTGGTAGAGATCTAGTACTTCATCCCCATCTTCGTACAGCTCTCCTAGATCGGGAGAAAGACAATCACTAAAAGGTTGGTGCATTAATACCCTAATGATAATGATATAACATCATGAAGGATTCCTCTATTTCGCACGATTTGGCGAAGTAAATGGGTAGGGTAACGGATGGGTTCGAAGAACACAAAGAGAGAGTTGAACAACCGTACAAGCATCGTTTCCGCATTGCATACGGCTCTACTATGGAATTCGGTTTTTTTTTCATTTCACTTCCGCTGAATAAAGAAAGATAAAAATGGGATTTCTAAGACCCGAGGATCATTCAATGATCCAGTTACCACCCTTCCCTTCGAGAGAATTTCAAAATAGTAATAATTAATACTAGGATAGTACTATGATGGCTCCGGTGCTTTATCTATTTTTCTCGTTTGCGATTCGGCAATCCCAAAGTGTATTTTTTATTTGATCAACTAAGGAAAAATGATCGTATTTTTTTTTTCATTTTCAAAATCTCTCATACACTAAATAGTGGAAAGGGACTTAGAGTATGAAAACAAAAAAGTTTGTGACGCGGAAATGGATCCCCGATAGATAAGATCCAATCTGAAATGCTTTTTGTTTCATACCACTCTCTCGATACAGAATCTCATCGTATGAAAAAACAATAATTGCGCCTCTCAAACTCGAAGTGCCATGCTATTATTATTTATTATTTGATTCATATTCCATATAGTGAAGGCATAGTCTTCTTTTTTCTCTCAAATAAGAAATTAAAATGCATTGGCACGACCCGAAGCGAAAGGAAATGCTGTACGGTCGTTCATTTCTCCTCCGGTCGCGACGAAGATTCCCATTGAATAGGCCAGCCCTACGATTGTTGTATAGACTTTGGGTGGCACACTTTTTATCATATCAAAGACACTGATTCCGCAATGTACCCATCCGCCTATACAGCTTATAAACAGAAAATGATCCTTGGTCTTATCCTGTTTCGCGAGATATACTATGATACTCAAAAGGTTATTCGTGGTCTCGGGATCAAGCTTTTGGAATAAAAAATAGACTCTCTCTTGATGAAGTCGGTTGATTAGGAAAAAATGGAATTCCTTAGGAATCCTACACGCATGGTTTTGGTGCATAGAATTCAACAAATTGCAATGTGTAAATTCCAGCCCTTTTCATTGTTTCATAGAAGGCTTTTCGAACTCCTAACGAGCATACTTTTTTCTTCCATTTTTCAAGAAAGATAAGTTTTGGCGCACTTCCCCCCTCAAAAAAAAAGTCATGAAACTTGAAACTTGTCGAATTTACTTTGCATTGAGGTTTTGTTTTATTTCATCGAACTCCAAATTCGATTTTCAATTATGGTATCATTTTCTTGTTACTGAATGGGCTTCTTCTATTCTTTTAGGTTTAGGATCTACTCCGGGTAAAGATAGACCTACCCAACCTCGATTGGGATAGAGATCTAAGATCGATATATTTGGCGGTTTTCTCTAATCAATAGGAATCTTTTAGGTATCAATAGGAATCTTTTATGTTATGATACAAAGGGGAATTTTACATATTCCTATTTGACCAATTTGGTATTTTATGAGCGGAGCCGAGATCCTTCATTTTAGGGGTCTAAATAAGCCAACCATAAATTATTCCATTCTAATTGAAAATAGAATTGACAATAAAAATGTGAATCTCCCAATTGAAATTATTGGCTTTGAGTTCAAACTTTCAATTCTTGATCAGTCACTCAACCTTTTTGTTGGGGGGGAAAGAGAGAATATCTTGATCGGGGAAGAGCACGGGGAAATCCCATAGGACCCATTATGGATGCCAAGTCACACTAGATGTCCACCCATGTTGCTGCCAATTCTTTTTTTTTTTCTTTTTTTGCCTTTGCCTTTCCTTTTTTTTTTTCTTTTTCTTTTTCTTTTCCTTTTTTTTTTTTTTTTTTTTTTTTTTCGTCTTTATTAACAGTAACAGGATTAGCAGTAACAGGACTCTGAAAAGGGGCTTTTGGAATACCAATGGGCATTAGACGAAAGCTCGAAAGCTTGTCTCTTAACGTTTATGCGAAAGCGTAGTCAAAACGCCTTTTCTTGTTGTCAGACTATTGCCTCGCATTTTCCTTTTTTCCATAGATTGAAAAGCTCATAGAATAAAACCAAGCATTGGCCCATAGAAAATAGAACCAAACCAATGCTGCATTGCGGATTGATACTTATCGGGTATAGAATAGATCTGTTTCTATTTGTTCCTACAAACAGAATTGGTCGGTTATTCCCAAGGGAATGGAATCAATATTGAATTGACCCCTGCTCCGAGATAATCCATTGAAAGGGGGAAGTCCCTAGCTCCCAATGCGAGAAAGTTACATAGTGTCTATTTTTCTTTGAGAAAGAGGTCTTTCCATGGGTTTACCTTGGTATCGTGTTCATACTGTCGTATTGAATGATCCCGGTCGGTTGCTTTCTGTCCATATAATGCATACTGCGCTAGTTTCGGGTTGGGCCGGGTCGATGGCCTTATACGAATTAGCAGTTTTTGATCCCTCTGATCCTGTTCTTGATCCGATGTGGAGACAGGGTATGTTCGTTATCCCATTCATGACTCGTTTAGGAATAACCAATTCGTGGGGGGGTTGGAGTATCGCAGGAGGCACTATAACGAATCCGGGTATTTGGAGTTACGAAGGTGTGGCCGGGGCACATATTGTATTTTCTGGCTTGTGCTTCTTGGCAGCTATTTGGCATTGGGTGTATTGGGATCTAGAAATATTCTGCGATGAGCGTACAGGAAAACCGTCTTTGGATTTGCCCAAGATTTTTGGAATTCATTTATTTCTCTCAGGACTAGCTTGTTTTGGGTTTGGCGCATTTCATGTAACAGGTTTGTATGGTCCTGGAATATGGGTGTCCGATCCGTATGGACTCACGGGAAAAGTCCAATCTATAAATCCTGCGTGGGGTGTCGACGGTTTTGATCCTTTTATTCCAGGAGGAATAGCCTCTCATCATATTGCAGCAGGGACATTGGGTATATTGGCGGGCTTATTCCATCTGAGTGTCCGTCCGCCCCAACGTTTATACAAAGGATTACGTATGGGTAATATTGAAACTGTACTTTCCAGTAGTATCGCTGCTGTCTTTTTTGCAGCTTTTGTTGTTGCTGGAACTATGTGGTATGGTTCTGCAACGACCCCGATCGAATTATTTGGTCCCACCCGGTATCAATGGGATCAAGGATACTTCCAGCAAGAAATATATCGAAGAGTTGGCGCCAGCCTAGCCGAAAATCAGAGTTTCTCAGAAGCTTGGTCTAAAATTCCAGAAAAATTAGCTTTTTATGATTACATCGGAAATAATCCAGCTAAAGGGGGATTATTCAGAGCGGGCTCAATGGACAATGGGGATGGAATAGCGGTTGGATGGTTAGGACATCCTATCTTTAGAGAGAAAGAAGGCCTCGAGCTTTTTGTACGCCGTATGCCTACGTTTTTTGAAACATTTCCAGTCGTTTTGGTAGACGGAGACGGAATTGTGAGAGCCGACGTTCCTTTTCGAAGGGCAGAGTCGAAGTATAGTGTCGAACAAGTCGGCGTAACTGTTGAGTTCTTTGGTGGTGAACTCAATGGAGTCAGTTATAGCGATCCTGCTACTGTGAAAAAATACGCTAGACGCGCTCAATTGGGTGAAATTTTTGAATTAGATCGTGCTACTTTGAAATCGGATGGTGTTTTTCGTAGTAGCCCCAGGGGTTGGTTTACTTTTGGCCATGCTTCATTTGCTTTGCTTTTCTTTTTCGGGCACATTTGGCACGGTGCGAGAACTTTGTTCAGAGATGTTTTTGCCGGCATTGACCCAGATTTGGATGCTCAAGTGGAATTTGGAGCATTCCAAAAACTTGGAGATCCAACTACAAGGAGACAGGTAGTTTGATACAACATTGCTTTGGTTTTTTCTCCTTTATTTGATTTTTTGGAGTTAACACAGGGTAGCAGAGAAACCGTGATTTTTGGATCACCTTTGACTCTTGCCCTTTCTTTATCTGGGCAATGATCCCACCAAATGAACAGATGTGGAAGCTATAATTGTAAACCACGATCGAATCTATGGAAGCATTGGTTTATACATTCCTCTTAGTCTCTACTCTAGGGATTATTTTTTTCGCTATCTTTTTTAGGGAACCACCGAGGGTTCCAATTAAAAATAAAAAGGTGAAATGATTGTGCGTTATCTCAATTGAGATAATGAGACTCCCCAATAGGGGAGTCTCATTACTTCAACTAGTCTCCGTGTTCTTCGAATGGGTCTCTTAGTTGTTGAGAGGGTTGCCCAAAGGCGGTATATAAGGCGTACCCGGTAAAACTTACAAGTGAGCCAGAAAGAAAGATGGTGACTAGGGTTGCTGTTTCCATTATTAGATAATTTCAAGACTACAATGAATCTATGATAAGATCGTTTATTTAAAACGGAAGGGTATACAAAGTCAACAGATCTCAACAAAAAAGTATTTATGGCGACACAAACCGTTGAGGGTATTTCTAGATCTGGTCCAAGACGAACAACAGTAGGGGCTTTATTGAAACCATTGAATTCGGAATATGGGAAAGTGGCTCCTGGATGGGGAACCACTCCTTTGATGGGTGTTGCAATGGCTTTATTTGCAGTCTTTCTATCTATTCTATTGGAGATTTATAATTCTTCTGTTTTACTGGACGGAATTTCAATGAATTAGATCCATAGCATAAGAACCAAGAAGTCTTACCTTTGTTAAGCCAAAATAACTCAGGCCCCTTTTTTTTAGGGGCCTCAAGTCTCAAATCTGTAATCCTACACAATAATCAAGGAAACAACCCTCATCTATTCTGTATACATTTTCGAAATATATAGAGGGACACTTTTGCTACAGAGAATACTAGGAGGCGGTTCAACGCGGGAAGCTCTCTTTGCTTGTTTTCTTGCAGTGCCTATCGGATAGCTTCGAGGTGAGACAACGCCGTCTCCTGACTCGTATCGAGATCCAAACGAAGCCTTCGCACCTTCTGGCGACGGTAATTTAGTGACGGCCCCTCTTCCTCTTGCAAAGCAGAATCTTCTGTGTTAGACATAGAAGACTCTTCTGTGTTGGATTCTTCCTCCATAGAAGAATCCTCTATTTGGTGTGTCTCATACTCAGAGGACGAATCCCTATCTATGGTTTGAACCGTAGCCCCGCCAGTCGGCAAAGACCTGGTGGGGAAGTAGGATTTAGTACCACTATAAGTGAGGGTTCCTCCTAGTCAGTCGAGCTGCTTTCAGAAGGCTTGTTAGAGAGCTGATGAAGTTTCGCTTAGGGAAGCTCGTTTTTTTTCTTTGAGTTGTAAAGCGTAAGAAAGTCTATTCCGAGCTTATTAAAAAGTTCTTTTTCAGAATATTCTCTATTAATATTCCATTTTATTATGAATTTACTTATGAATATATTTATATATATATATTCTGGTAGGGCAGTTCGACCGTGGAATTCCTTTGTTTCGGTATTTCTGGAATATGAGTGTGTGACTTGTGAAAATTGATCCTATAGTACAGAGAATGGTCTGTCATCTCGAGAGAGATGGTTCCACCTCGTCTGATATTCATTAGAATATCTGGAGCACGGAATCCCTGGAATAGATCAAGAAACATTAGCACTATGATTCATACCTAACTATTCAGACCGCGCGACCGCACTAAAAAAACTAAAAAAAAAAATGCAATTATATTTTATATTCTAGAATGTTTCTCTGGATTTTTAGTCATTATATCGATTCTAAGTGATGATCAAATGGTTCTTACTCAAGGAACCTTTGAGCTTAGCTTGGGGCTTTATTGACTCATCGTGGTTCTAGTATGAATCTGAGGTTTCAATCGATTCTCTAGGGTCTCAACAAGATAATTCCTATCAAAAATAAAAAAAGACAATCTACACTACAAAACAAAACTACAAATAAAAAGAAAGAAAAATAGGGAAAGAGAAGATTCAAGAGGCCTGTAACGATCAACATAAATACGAATGAGCCGGCTTGATATTTTGGCATTATCACCAGAACAAAGAAGCGCTTCGGGGTTTTTGGTCCTTCGTATCTTCCGAGAAGATAGAATCTAGGACTAAGATAAGAAATTGAAAAATTTCTATCCGTTCCAAACAGTTTGTGGGTGTTTCCGCTTGAGCTGTACGAGATGAAATTCTCATATACAGTTCTAAGAGGGGGAGCCCCCTTGGTTTACCTATCTCAATAAAGTATATGATTGGTTCGAAGAGCGTCTCGAAATTCAGGCAATTGCGGATGATATAACTAGTAAATATGTTCCGCCTCATGTCAACCTATTTTATTGTCTAGGAGGAATTACGCTTACTTGTTTTTTAGTACAAGTAGCTACGGGGTTTGCTATGACTTTTTACTATCGTCCCACCGTTACCGAGGCTTTTGCCTCTGTTCAATACATAATGACTGAAGCTAACTTTGGCTGGTTAATCCGATCGGTTCATCGATGGTCGGCAAGTATGATGGTCCTAATGATGATCCTGCACGTATTTCGTGTGTATCTCACCGGTGGATTTAAAAAACCCCGTGAATTAACCTGGGTTACAGGGGTGGTTCTGGCCGTATTGACCGCATCTTTTGGTGTAACTGGTTATTCCTTGCCGC